CATGAGGATAAAAAAAAGTCTTTGTAGGACCAAAAGGAAAAATAGTAAGAAAAGGCATTTTTGTTACATGAGTATCCATTCGGTATGTTTTCTTCGAAAAAAAAGAAGTCCTTTCCCTTTCATTATTATTTATTTTTAATAAAGCAACTAAAGGAAAACTTTTTTTAATCCATTTTGGCTCTTCTTTACCCCATAGAGATATTGAATAGAAGGAATTTCCTTTTTTGCCACTGTAATTTTGAAAACGAACGTTTAAATGTCCTTCAAAAGTAAGTAAATAAACCCGAAACATATAAAATGCAGTTAATCCGGCTGTGAAAGAAGCAATTATTGCGAAAATCGGTGAATATAACCAACTATCATTAAGAATTTCATCTTTGGACCAAAAACAAGCAAGAGGTGGAATACCACAAAGAGAAAGTGTACCTAATAAAAAAGCAGTTTTTGTAATTGGCACGTGCTTTCTTAACCCGCCCATAAGAGCCATGTTCTGGCTTTTATCTGGAGCGTATCCAACAAGAGCTTCCATTGAATGAATAATTGATCCGGATCCTAAAAACAACAAGGCTTTCGAATAAGCATGAGTAATCAAATGAAATAAAGCGGCTCGATAGGACCCCATACCTAGAGCTAACATCATATAACCCAATTGAGACATTGTAGAATAGGCTAAACTTTTCTTAATATCTTTTTGAGCAAGAGCTAAAGTGGCTCCTAATAATACTGTTATTATACCTATAAAAGATATTAGATTCATTATGTATGGTATCGCTATGAAAAGTGGAAGAAGACGAGCTACAAGAAAAATTCCCGCTGCTACCATAGTAGCGGCGTGGATAAGAGCCGAAATAGGAGTAGGCCCCTCCATGGCATCAGGTAACCATACATGAAGGGGAAATTGTGCGGATTTAGCAACTGCGCCGCCAAATAATAGAAAGGCACACAAAGTAACAAATAAAAAGTTAACCTCCTTATTATAAATCAAGTTATTGAATATTTCGAACAAATCCCGAAATTCGAAACTACCCGTTGTCCAATAAAGACCTAAGATTCCTAATAATAAACCAAAATCCCCTACACGATTAGTTACAAAGGCTTTTTGACAAGCACTTGCCGCACTAGGTCGTGTGAACCAAAACCCTATTAATAGATAAGAACACATCCCAACCAATTCCCAAAAAATATAAATTTGTATCAAATTCGAACTTGTAACTAATCCCAACATTGAAGTATTAAAAAAACTCATATAAGCAAAAAATCTCAAATATCCTTGATCATGAGACATATAATTGTCGCTATAAAAAAGAACCAGAATTCCAACTGTGGTGATTAATATTGACATAATAGAAGTAAGCGGATCAATAAAGTGTCCGAACTCGAAAGAAAAATCATTATTGATGGTCAAAGACCATATGTATTGATAGATAGAACTCCTATTTATTTGCTGAATAGATAGATCGACCGAAAAAATCATAACTATACTTAACAAAAAAATACTAGGAAAAGCCCAAATACGGCGAAGATTTTTTGTTGCCGTTGGAAAAAGTAGAAGTCCCACTCCTATTAACATAGGAACTGGAAGCGGAACGAAAGGTATGATCCAAGAATATTGATATGTATGTTCCATAAAAATAATAATTTTTTATTCTTAATTAATTGTTTCTGATTCACCGGTTCTTATCTCTTTTAAAAGAGATTACTAAAGTATTAAAAAAGCAACTGAAACTAAAATGGAATTTTCTAGTCGTAGTTAGTTTGAACCTTTCTCAACTACTTCAAAAATTTGCAAAGTGAAAAATAACGAATCCTTTTATACTAAGTTTATACTAAGTAAGATTTTTGTAAGATTTTTAGGAAAACGTAGCAGCAAATTCCAATTTCCATTATTATTCCCTATTACAAAAATTTACAAAAATTTATGGACATATATCAAGACTAAAAAATTGGACAAAAAAAAGAAGTACTTTATTTTGATATCAATCATCGGATGTCCCATAACTTTGCCTAATAAAAAAAGAACTAGGTATTTTTGTTTGTTTATTCAGAATAATTAACGAGTTTAATTTGGGACTGATTGATTGTGTTCTATTCTAATAATCTAATAAATGGTATTTAATAACCAATTACTAGAATTACTAGAAAAGAAAAAAGAAAAAGATTCAAGTTTTTTATTTTTTTATTAGGTAGGTAAGGGTTCTTAAGCTTGTTCGATATGTATTTTTTATGTACAAATGTAACATCCAAAAAAGAGACAGAGATAGAAAGGTATCACAAATAACTCCGAAATACAAATTATTTTGCCTCAGATATTGTATGGAATAGGAATTGAAAAAACAAAAAAATGATTTGTTTTAAACAATAGATGTCTTTCACATCCAATTTTTGTAATGAATAACTTTTTATTTTTTGAATGGCAGTTCCAAAAAAACGTAGTTCTATATTAAAAAAACGGATTCGTAAAAATATTTGGAAAAAGGGGGGATATTGGGCAGCGCGGAAAGCTTTTTCGTTAGCGAAATCCCTTTCGACCGGGAATTCAAAAAGTTTTTTGTACGACAAATAATTTTGAATAATTGGAATCCGCATCCACCTGACTCCAAAAACGAGCCGATTTAGTTTCGAATTTAGATTCCATTTTTTAATATAGAATAGAAAAATAGAAGTAAAAAAAATAGAAATAGAAAAAGTAAGTAATAAATAATGATTTCCATTCCCTACTGTTTTGAACCAATGGATTTGGCTACTGAATCGGTACTTTTTTTTATTTGAAAAAAAAAAAAGAATAAAAAATTGAGAGTTTTGCCTTTATTTGTATTTGAATATGCTTTTCATTCCCGGGATGGGGATTCTTAATTTCCCCATCACCCACCCACTTAAAAATAAGACAATAATAAAGGTTTTGTTTTGTCTTTTCTTTTTTTTTTTATATTTCTCCTTTTCTATTTCAATTTATGCTACTCTATAGCATAAATTGAAATCTTTAGACAAAAGCAATGAGTTGTTGAAACTAATTTTGAATTATACTTTTTTTTTAACCTTCTGAATCATCACTCCAAGTGAGAATGAGAAAGGCGTCTTTCGCCATTTCGGCGTATTTCTAATTTCTATACGAATAGTATGCAATTTATAAGTAATAAAAGAATCCTATGTTTGAAAGGGAGGATCAATCTAAAAATATCGATTTTTAGAATTCGGATTTAGAAATAAATTTTTGAAGTAGGACAATAGAAATCGAAATTCTTTTATATAATATGTATAGCTCGATACCTAATTGGTTTGATAAACCCTAAGACAAATTCATACTGAAAAAACCTAACGATTATCACAAGACAAAAGTTATGCAAATTAAATCAAATTTTTTGAATTATTGGATATTATGCTTAAATTGTGATCGCGATCCATAAAAAAGAAAAAGAATATGTTATTGTTAAGTTAAATAAAACTGAAACCTTAAATAACTAAATAAAACGATAAAAAAGAGACTGTTTCAATCTCTATTGAAACAAATTTTTATTCATCAATTGAATGCTTCCTAAAAAACAAAAGTATTTCGTTGAAACTTTCTCTTTCACTTTCCATCTCGACGATTAAATAAAAATAAGTTATTATTATTTCTAGCAAGCCGCTATGGTGAAATCGGTAGACACGCTGCTCTTAGGAAGCAGTGCTAGAGCATCTCGGTTCGAATCCGAGTGGCGGCATAACATCTTCTAAAAGATATATAAAATAGAAAAGCCCTATAATGAATTGAATAATGAATTGAATTTCCAATTTCCATTCCGTATACTCGAGAGACTTTCACTTTTTCCTTTTAATTTCATTTTTTATTTATGATATTTTCAACTTTAGAACATATATTAACTCACATATCATTTTCGGTCATTTCAATTGGAATTACAATCCATTTAATAACCTTATTAGTCGATGAAATCGTAGGACTATATGATTCATCAGAAAAGGGGATGATAGCTACCCTTTTCTGTCTAACAGGATTATTAGTAATTCGTTGGATTTATTCGGGGCATTTCCCATTAAGTGATTTATATGAATCATTAATCTTTCTGTCATGGAGTTTCTCCATTATTCATAGGATTTTAAAACATAAAAATCATTTAAGCGCAATAACCGCGCCAAGTGCTATTTTTACCCAAGGCTTTGCAACTTCGTGTTTGTTAACCAAAATGCATCAATCCGAAATATTAGTGCCCGCTCTACAAGTTCAGTGGTTAATGATGCACGTAAGTATGATGGTATTCGGCTATGCCGCTCTTTTATGCGGATCATTATTATCCACAGCTCTTCTAGTCATTACATTTCGAAAAATGATAAGGATTTTTGGTAAAAGCAATAAATTATTAAATGGAACTGTAACTGAGTCATTTTCCTTCGGTGAAATACAATACATGAATGCAAAAACCAATGTTTTACTAAATACTTATTTTTTTTCTGCTAGAAATTATTACAGGTATCAATTGATTCAACAATTGGATCATTGGAGTTATCATATTATTAGTCTAGGATTTATCTTTTTAACCATAGGTATTCTTTCAGGCGCAGTATGGGCTAATGAGGCATGGGGATCATATTGGAATTGGGATCCAAAGGAAACTTGGGCATTTATTACTTGGACTATATTCGGGATTTATTTCCATACTCGAACAAATAAAAAATCGGAAGGTTTTAATTCCGCAATTGTGGCTTCTATGGGCTTTGTTATAATTTGGATATGTTATTTCGGGGTCAATCTATTAGGAATAGGGTTACATAGTTATGGTTCATTTAATTAACAATTCACATCTAATTGAATTGCAAATTGAAGAAAAGAAAGGGCCCGATGAAGACAAAAATAGGATGGCGCATATATATAAACGAAACTGAGTGGAAACCGCCGAGAACCTTTTGAATCACTCCACTACTTGATTCAAAAGGTTCTCACAAACCCAAAAGGGGTTTGGTTACAATTCAAATTTCTTTTTTCTTTTTTTATTCATGAAAATCCTCTATAAAAAAATTAGATAGAATAGCTTCGACCTTGTCCACTGATAGTGACAGAACGAAATCCGGATAAATACCAATACCAAGTACGGGTAGAAGAATAGAGATCAAAACAAATAATTCCCGTGGTCCAGAATCAAAAAAATAAGAGTTTACGCCATTAAATAGCTTGTACCCATAAAACATTTGCCGTAACATAGATAATGAATAAATAGGAGTTAATATCATTCCAATTGCCATTACAAAAGTAATCAGTATTTTTGCTATTAAAAAATATTTTTGGCTAGTAATTATTCCAAAAAATACTATCAATTCCGCAACAAAACCACTCATGCCCGGTAATGCAAGGGAAGCCATTGATAAGATACTAAATAGCGTGAATATCTTTGGAATTGGTAAAGCCAGTCCGCCCATTTCGTCGAGATAACCATGACGTATTCTATCATAACTCGTTCCTGCTAAGAAAAAAAGTGCAGCGCTAATAAACCCATGAGAAATTATTTGTAAAATGGCTCCGCTGAGTCCTGTATCAGTTATCGAGCCAATTCCTATAATTATGAAACCCATATGAGATACAGAGGAATAGGCGATTCTTTTTTTTAAATTGCGTTGGCCAGGAGATGTTAAAGCTGCATAAATTATTTGCATTGTACCTACTATGATTAACCAGGGAGAAAATAGAGAATGAGCGTGCGGTAATAGTTCCATATTGATCCGAACCAAGCCATATGCTCCCATTTTTAATAAGATTCCGGCCAGAAGCATACAAGTACTGTAATGGGCCTCCCCATGGGTGTCCGGTAACCATGTATGTAAGGGTATAATCGGTGATTTGACAGCAAAAGCAATAAGAAATCCAATATAGAATAGTATTTCCAGTGCCACGGGATACGATCGATTAGCTAATATTTCCAAATTTAATGTTGGTTCATTGGAACCATATAAACCGATACCCAAAACTCCTATTAATAGAAAAACGGAACCTCCTGCAGTGTACAAAATAAACTTTGTAGCTGAATAAAGACGTTTCTTTCCACCCCATGCTGATAGAAGTAGATAAACAGGAATTAATTCTAATTCCCACATGATGAAAAAAAGTAAAAGGTCACGAGAAGCAAATGATCCTATTTGACCGCTATACATTGCTAACATCAGGAAATAGAATAATCGGGAATTCCGAGTAACTGGCCAAGCCGCTAACGTAGCTAAAGTGGTGATAAATCCCGTCAATAAAATGGGTCCTAGGGAAAGTCCATCTATTCCCAATCTCCAGTAAAAACCAAAAAAATCGATCCATTTATAATCCTCTGCGAGTTGTATTAATGGATCGTCCAATTCAAAATGATAACAGAAGGCATAGGTCGTTAGAAGGAGTTCTAGCACGCATATATATATAGTATACCCCCTAGTCACCTTATTTCCTCTATGAGGGAGAAAGAAAATGAAAAAACCCGCGGCTATCGGAAAAACTACAATTATTGTTAACCAAGGAAAAAAGTTCGTGGTAAAGGCAAGATACACTCGAACCAGACAAAACCGTGCTCGAAAAATAGAATATATATTCTTAATTTTTTTTTTATTTTTCGAGTACGGGTTTTTGTCGGTAATCAGTAAGTAAAAAAAATGTATTCAAAATAGATTCAAGTGGGGTTTTGGGGAACGTATCAATATCAATAAGCTAGACCCATGCTTCGAGTTGTTTCATGCCATAAATAAACTCGAACACTCAAGAAATCCGTTGGACAGGCGGATTCACATCTCTTACAACCAACACAATCCTCCGTTCTTGGAGCAGAAGCAATTTGTTTAGCTTTACATCCGTCCCAAGGTATCATTTCTAATACATCCGTGGGACATGCTCGGACACATTGAGTACACCCTATACATGTATCATAAATCTTTACTGAATGTGACATTGAATCTATCCATTTCTGAATTAAAAAATTTTCGATCTAGTAATTTTGGAAATGAATCATATATTGAAACACCAGATCAATCAACGATTTACCAGAATTTTGGAATCAATCCATTTCTGGATCAACTGATAAGAGGGAACAAAGATACTTTGATTTTTTACGTTTTCGCCGATATGATCGAGGTTAGGACGTATTATAGATGCTAATTTGAATTTATGAATATTCTGATTTTGAAATACTATTTTATTTATTCAACAAAGTCGATTGATTGATACGAATCGATTTTCTGTTACGATAAATTGACGAAACAATAGCTGATCCGATAGCTGCTTCAGCGGCTGCAATAGCTATAACAAAAATTGAGAAAATATCTCCTTTTAATTGCCTACTATCAAAAAAATCGGAAAATGTTACAAAATTTATATTAACCGCATTTAGTATAAGTTCAAGACACATCAGGGCCCGGACAATATTTTGGCTCGTGATCAATCCATAGATACCAATAGAAAATAAATAAGCACTCAAAATAAGTACATGCTCGAGCATCATTGACCAACTCCGTACCAATTTCGATTCATTTCAATATGAACAATAAGTCAAGTGATTTGATTACTTATAATCTAACAAGTATAGAACAAAAGAATATATTGCTAATAGATCAAATCAATAAACTTCTATTTGATTTATACATGAAACAGTATTCAAATCGAATTGAAGGCAAATAGATGTGATAACACAGAAAAGTCCAATTTGGATTGCTGTTGCTAGTTATAAAGATTTTTTACTGACGAGCTACGGCAATTGCACCTATCAAAGCAACTAAAAGAATGATCGAAATGAGTTCAAATGGAAGAAAAAAGTCGGTTGATAAATGAATTCCAATTTGTTGACTGTTACTTATCAAATCTTGCTCTATAATCTGGTTGGATCGTGTAGTCCAAATAATCCCGTACCACGACGTATCTAGAATAGTAGTGAGTAAGGACAAAAAAATACTTGTACAAACCAGAGAAGTAACTCCATTCCCAATAGTCCAAAGATTCAAATGAAAATCGTTGGAATAGTCTGAACCATTCATGAACATTACAGCAAATATGATTAAAACATTTACAGCTCCTACATAAATAAGGAGCTGTGCAGCAGCTACAAAAGACGAATTTGATAGAATATAGAATAAGGATATACAAATAAGAACGAATCCCAATGAAAAGGCAGAATAAATCGGGTTGGTAAGTAATACCACTCCCAGACCTCCTAATATAAGACCCGATCCTAGAAAAACTAAAAGAAAATCATGTATTGGTCCAGCCAAATCCATTATATTAAAATAAGAGATAAATAAATCGAAATGTTTTTTCATGACCTTATTGAACCGACCAGGCAATTTTTTTTTATGAGGCATTCCCGATTGAATTCAATTCAAATCTAATAGGTGTGAATTGATGTGGGTACAGTTATTGGATCAATTTCGTTCTTTTCTTTATTGGAAATGGCAGTTGGAAATTGAAAGTCTATATTTCGAAAAAATTGTGGATATATTAACAGACTTTCAATACAAATTAATTTGTACTTCTCATAATCCAATCTATAGTTGGGATTTGTACCAAACAAAGAGAAAGACCTTATTCCTTTATACCAACACGGAACCCTAGTAATTTCCAATAATAAAGAGATTTACCCGTTTTTTCTTTGAGACGAATTCAAAACTGTTCGAATTGTAAAATCGTCAATTACTGACATTGGTAAACGACCTAAAGCAATTTGATTGTAATTCAATTCGTGACGGTCGTAAGTAGCAAGTTCATATTCTTCAGTCATTGATAAACAATTTGTTGGACAATACTCAACGCAGTTACCACAAAAAATACAAATTCCGAAATCAATACTGTAATTAAGCAATCGTTTCTTTCGAATATCAGTTTCCAATTTCCAATCAACAACAGGCAGATCTATAGGACATACACGAACACATACTTCACAAGCAATACATTTATCAAATTCAAAATGGATTCGACCGCGGAAACGCTCCGATGTTATTAATTTTTCATAAGGATATTGAATAGTTACAGGGAAACGATTTGCTTGGGATAAGGTAATCATGAAACTTTGACCAATGTACCTTGCAGCTCGTACTGTTTGTTGACCATAATTCATGAACCCAGTTACCATAGGTAGCATATCGGGAATATCTATGAATAAATTTTTTCTTTCTCTTGTTTGAGGTAAGCCGTGAATATAGTATCCCTTTTTTTGTCTACAGTGAAAGGAGTTGGGAAGAGGTTGTTAATAATAGATTACCGAGAGAAATAGGTAAAAGAAATTTCCAGCCAAGATTTAATAATTGGTCCATTCTTAGTCTAGGTAAAGTCCATCTTGTTGTGATAGAAATGAACAAGAACAAATAAGTTTTAGCTAATGTAATAAAGATACCAATTGTCGTTCCAAAGATTCCATCCGCTTTATTTATTTCAAATAACTCAGGAACAAATATGTACGGAAGTGAAAGATTCCAACCGCCCAAGTAAAGAACTGTTACAAATAATGAGGAAACTAATAAATTTAGATAGGAAGCAACGTAAAATAAACCAAATTTGATACCCGAATATTCGGTTTGATAGCCTGCTACTAATTCTTCTTCTGCTTCTGGTAAATCAAAAGGTAATCTTTCGCATTCTGCTAGGGAAGAAATTAGAAAAACGATAAACCCTATAGGTTGACGCCACAAATTCCACCCCCAAAAACCATATTTTGATTGCGCCCCGACTATATCAACTGTACTTGAACTATTAGATAATCATAGTCGGTGATAACATTACTGTTCCCATCGCTATTACAAAACCGTACATGAGATTTTCACCTCATACGGCTCCTCAGGGCCACAAATAAATGTAAGGACCGGGCAAGTATTCGTTATCTTGATATGGTTATAGCATAGATAGACGCGTGGAAGGTCCCCAATTATACCAATGGAATTCTGTCTGCTATAAGAATAAATCAAAAAGCATTTCTGAATCGATCTCATCCTTCAACTTTTTTGGCGTGAGTAATAACTTAATAAATCCTTCAATAAAATACTCTTTGTAGAAATATCTATTGATATTTCGAGCCATCATTTTTTTTTTGATTACGAAAAAAAAATTAGACATTACATTAGTTCATGAATCATGACACAATTTTTCTTTCTATGAAGATAGGAAAGAAATAAGAAAAAAATAGCTTTTCTTTTTATTGTAATTTTATTTTTTTTTCTATGTTTTTTTGTTCCTCTTCTTCTTTCTGAGAAAAAGGGGGCCTCAAAAAAGTAAAGGATTATTTCGTTCCCGATAGTAATTTCTTTAATTGGGGGATAGGAGCATACTCTGAATCGGAATTGTGGGGAGTACTGCCTGATCATTTCTACCAACTTAAAGCCCCAATTAGTATTCTTTTTATGTTATGCAGACGTATCTTTTTCGTTAATTTACATAATCTCCATTACTAATTCTTTGTGTGTATTTTAGTGTTCCTTATTATCCACCCATTTTTTTTTTTCAATCCCCCGTTCGTTAATATATGTATTGTAATACATTCAAACATATAGTGAAAACTCCATACGGTTGACTTTTGAGCCCGCTTCAAGCTAGGATGACCAATCAACTAATCTTGGGGTAAAGGGCATCTTCCACTTTTGTTTACTTTCACTTAACTCTTGTACATAGGAAATGAGACTCAATCTGCTTTTACTGCGAATTTAGAAGTTGTTTTCTTTCACTCATATATAACTATCTAATTTTTTTATTAACCTAAAGAATAAATAAATGGATAAAAAAAAAATGCGGATATCCATTCAATTTCTTTTTTTTCTAGAAGGAAAAGAAAAGCTTATATTTTAGCGAATCGCACGTAGAGATATTGATAAAACACATAAAGTTAATGGTATTTCATAACTAATCGATTGAGCAGCAGCTCGCAGACCACCTAAAAACGAATATTTATTATTTGATCCATATCCTGACATAAGAAGTCCAATAGGAGCAATACTTGAAACGGCAATCCATAAAAAAATACCAATATTGAGATCAGCTAAAACAAGGTGATAACTAAAAGGAATTACTGAATAACTTAGTAGAATTGATATGACTGCTATAGATGGTCCAATACTGAAGAAACGAGTATTTCCTCTAGCTGGAAGAAGATTCTCTTTGAAAAGTAGTTTTGTTCCATCTGCTAAAGCTTGAAGAATTCCGAAAGGGCTGGCGTATTCAGGGCCAATACGTTGTTGTATTCCTGCAGATATTTCTCTTTCTAACCACACAATTACTAGTACACCTATTGTGATTCCTAATACAAGAGTCAAAATGGGGGTAAACACCCGTATGGTCCCATAGAGCTCTTTTAAGGATTCCAATCGGGAAAAAGAATTAATATCTTGTACTTCTGTTGTATCGACTATCATTTCAACGATCAACTTCTCCCATAATGATATCTATACTACCTAGTATCGTCATAATATCCGCCAATTTCATTCTTTTAACTAACTGAGGAAGAATTTGCAAATTGATAAAACCCGGTGGGCGAATTTTCCATCGCCAAGGAAAACTACTTTGATCTCCTATCAGAAAAATTCCCAATTCTCCTTTTGGGGCTTCGACTCTCACATAAAGTTCTTGTTTCGGTAATTCAAAAGTAGGAGAAGGTTTTTTACTAATGAATCGATCTTCAAAATCATTCCATTCTGGATCGCTTTCTCTAGCAAAGCATCGGATTTCTAAATTCTCATAGGGGCCCCCCGGAATTCCTTCCAAAGCCTGTTGAATAATTTTTACGGATTCGGTCATTTCACCGATTCGGACTAAATAACGAGCTAATGAATCTCCTTCTTTTTGCCACTGGACTTCCCAATCAAATTCGTCGTAACACTCATAATGATCCACTTTACGAAGATCCCATTCTATTCCAGACGCTCGTAGCATTGGTCCTGATAAACCCCAATTTATTGCTTCTTCTCCACCAAAAATGCCTACTCCTTCAACTCGTTCTAAAAAGACAGGGTTTCGTGTAATAAGTTTTTGATATTCAACAACCCCCGTTAAAAAATAATCACAGAAATCCAAACATTTCTCTATCCAGCCATGGGGTAAATCGGCCGCTATCCCTCCGATACGAAAATAATTATGCATCATTCTCATACCGGTGGCAGCTTCGAATAGGTCATATACTAATTCTCTTTCTCTGAAAATATAGAAGAAGGGAGTCTGTGCACCAATATCTGCCATAAAAGGGCCGAGCCATAACAGATGAGAGGCTATACGACTCAACTCCAACATAATTACTCTGATATAGCTGGCCCTTTTAGGTACTTGAATATTTCCCAACTGTTCCGGTCCATTTACAGTTATTGCTTCTGTGAACATAGTAGCTAAATAATCCCAACGTGTTACATAAGGCAGATATTGTATAATTGTTCGGTTTTCCGCAATTTTTTCCATCCCTCTGTGTAAATAACCCAATATCGGTTCACAGTCAATAACATCTTCGCCATCGAGAGTAACGATGAGACGAAGAACACCATGCATTGATGGGTGGTGAGGTCCCATATTTACCCTCATAAGGTCTTTTCCTGTAGCTAGTATACTCATTGGTTTTTCCTCGATTCATTCTTACATGAATTGTTGAAAACAAAAAGAAGTTATCAAGATTCAAAATCTAATAAATCAAATAATTCAAAATTCTTTTTTCAAATTAACGATTTTTTGACTCCCGTATATTCAACTGACTAATTAATTCTTTATAACGTACTCTATTTTTCTTTGACAAATAAGAAAGTAGCCGTTGGCGTTTTTCCAGAACTTTCCGTAAACCCCTCTGAGATAAATAGTCTTTTCTGTGCAATTCCAAATGGGAAGTAAGTCTTTGTATCTTATTAGTGAAACTTAATACTTGAAATTCAACAGACCCGCTGTTTTCTTTTTTTTTTTCGTGAAAAGTAACTGAGATGAATGAATTTTTTACCATAAAACGAAACCCTCTTTTCCCTTTCTTTTAATATGAAATTTACTGATCAGTAATAATAATGTTAGTCATTTGAATTGAATATACACAATCATCTTAAAGCCGTTATGAACTTCCGATAAAATCAATCAACAATCAATCCCATTTTCGATTTGATTAGGGATAAAAAAGGATGGTATATTTCTTCAAAAGAGAAAAAGCGAGACCTAAAAAAAATTCTGTTAATTCATTTATAGATCTAACCAATCCGTATGTCCTTAAAGTGGTATCCTGTATCATAATGGAATGTAAGACAAGGCATGCGTCCATCTCTTTGTTTTCATATACCAGGTATGGTACGCGATCGATAAGAAAAACGTACTAGTAACAAATTTGCAATCGTGGATACATATGTATCCTTATCATACTGAAACGGCTGCCATTATTGGTATTAAACCAATAGCGATTCATACAAACTAAATCTTCTAATCGATAATTGGGCCAAAGAAAGAACTTTAATTTAATTAGTTTCGTTTTCTCTCTAGCAAGATCTTTGCTTTTATCCAAAACGTGACTCCCTTTTTTTACGTTATTACAAAATACGGAATTTCTCTGAATACCATTTTGATTCTTCCAATTGAAACAAATCAGAGTTCTCAATTCTCTACGACGGTTGGGGAATAAAATATTTTCAGGAACAAGCAAATCAAAATTCTTTTTGTCTCTATTTCCAGTCATTCTTTGATGTCTTGCAATGGATTCATAATTTTTTTTTTTATGAACATTGCTTTTTTCTCGGTATCTTTTAGTAATTTGGCGCTTATTCTTATGAACCAACGAAATACCTACGATTTGATATATAAAAAACTGTCCATCGTTTTTTACAGACAGACGAAGCGGTTCGATAATAAATATTCCCCCTTTCACCAATTCTGTAAGAGTGAAATCCTTATGAATCATCAAAATATCCAGACCCATTTCTCCCCCTTGAATAGAGGATATAGCAATTTCTCTTGGATTTATCAGTCGAAGCAGGAGACAATAGATCTTGATATTATTTATTATTCTTTGATTTAAAAAAGAATCCCATCTCAACTGAAAATGCAAATACTTTTTTAGGAATAAATAAAGTTCTGCTTCTGTGTTGTTCTTGTATTGTTTTTTCGTTCTACGTTTTTTGATGTCTGATCCCGAAGAATTTGCTTCAACATCTTTTTCTTGGTTTGAGAGAATTGACCCAAGACTTACTTGGTTTTGTGCATCTGATCGAGGATTCCCTCGGTCTGGGGGTTCTTTTTCTTCTTTACTTCTATTGTATAATTCAAGAGAGTTTTTTTGATTCGATGATATAAAAAGATCTTCCTTTTTCTTTCGAGTTATTTTTTTATTCCCATTTTCATTTCCCTTAAAACTGAAAAGAAGTAATTTGATTGGTATGATCCACGGTTTTTTTTTATATGCATTAAAAAATAGCACTAATTCTCGGAAGAACCAAAGCTCCAGATTTGATATAGGACAACTTAGTATTGCTTCATTCATTCCCATCCAATCAAAAAAAGTTCTTTTTTGATTGGATGGTTTAATTTCTTCATCTTCATGAATTGTAAGATAAAAAAGAACTTTCTTATTAATTTCATCAATTATTTGATACTTATCAGCCCCAATCTTAGTATTTTGATTCCTGTTGGTACCAATATCAACCCAGACTTCAATATCAACCTTATTTCTAAGACAAAAATCGAGAATTCTCCAATCAAAAAATTTTCTATCCGAAAATTGATCCATATCCATAATATCATCTTCTTCTAGATAATTATTAATAGGGATACCTCCCAACATATCAAATAATTTGCCTTCCCTTATGTTAGAATTAGAAAAGATTTCTTCTTTATTATTTACTTGGAATAATGATTTATGAATATACGAGTCTTTCTTATCTTCATAATTAATAGATTTATATGATAAAAGATCATATCTATAGTGTTTTTTAAAATTATCTTTTTGATTCTGTAATGGATTCGCTTCAAAAAAATTTTGTTTGTCGGAATGAGTCAATCTATTTTTTTCATAAGAATCCTTTTTGTTTAAATCTTTCTTTTGAGCCATACTGTGTTGATTGGCTCTATTTCGCCATTTTTGTGGTACTAATATAGGCCATCTTATCCGAGATAAATCGGATTGATATTGATAATGACCCTTTAACCAGTTTTTCCATTGATTCATTTCAAAATTCAAAAAAGATTCATGTCTTAATTCGTAATGAAATATTCCTTGTTTTTTAAAATAATCTTTTATTTCCTTCTTAAGAAAAAGGGATGTTCCGTCATATTGAAAGACAAATCTTAAATTATAAAAGTGAATAAGTTGGGTTTGTGATAATTTGTAAAATACATATGCTTGTGATTGTGAGAAAAAAGAGAAATCATAAGAAATCTTTGAATTCTTATTACTAACCTTAGAAAGTGATTTTTTTAGAGTCGAAATAAAGTGAATTCCATTTTTACTTGTTTTATTAATTCTTTCCTGATTTGTTTCATTATTGTGGATATTTTTCTCAATAATTTTGATTTTTATTGGTGATTCAAAAAAAAAAATTGCATTGATTCTTGGAATATTGACAATAGCTAGAAAAATTTTTATGTATATCCTTTCAATGAAAAATTTTATAAAAAAATATGATTTACCAATTAATCGAGTATTTCTTTTTTTTAATATTTGCCAAATCTTTTTGGACGCTCCTAATATTTTAGGACGATAACTTGTTTTGTTCGAACTAATATTTCTTTCGTAAGTTAGCAGTCTTTTTTTCTTTTCTTTTGTAATTTTTTCTATTTTCTTTTTTATTATGTTTGTTCGATTAGTCAGATCTTTTATTTTTTTTTCGGGCAGTGCTAAATTTGTCCAATCCATAGATCGAATTTGAATGGACGATTCGTGAATCATCTGATTACTCATTATCAAATCTTTTTTATCTTCACCCAATTCATCTATTTCTCGCAATCTAAATAATGGAATTTGGTTTGTTTTTGAAAGTTCTTTTACTCTTCCTTTTACTTTTAGTAATAGAATTCTTTTGATGACCCATCTTTTTGTTTCTTTTGCGATTTGTTGAAAAATTTTTGTTCTTTCTTTTAAAACTCTTAAAGACTTTGTTTTCAATTGTCTAATTTTTTTTTTTAGTTCTTTGAAAATGGGTTTAAAAAACGAAGGTCTTTTTCGGGGAGGACCAAAAGGCAATTCCGCTTCCATTCCCCAAACTGTTAAAAAACAAAAATCGTTGTTTTTTTGTCCCCCTTTTTTTTTCATTGCATCTTTATGAGGGAATTGTAGCTTAGATTTGTGCCAGGGTTTCAGGCAAAAAGGAAATAGGATCTTTATCTGAATACCCTCTGTTAACCAGTTTTTCGGAAATTCTTGTTCGGATAATTGAACACCGTTATGGGTGCATTTTACATACATTTCCCTATTCCAATCCTTTAAATCCTCGGACCATTCAGGAATTTGAAATAAGAGCATGCGAGCAATATTTTTAGCTATTATCAGTGAAGGTAATATAATATATTTTCTAAGAATCGATTGAGTTAATAATACAAAACTTCTGAGTACTTGAGCAAAAAAAAATGTATTCCAGATTTCTGCTATGGGTATCTCTGTTTTTTCTTTTCTTTTGTATTTTTCTCTTTTGTCCTCCTCTTGGTTATCAATTTTTTTTTGCTTTTCAATTTTAGAATCAGAAAGTTTTTGGTCTTTTTGTTTCCACATCCAATTTTTAAAAATTACTTTCATCAGTTCGGAAATATCAAAAGAAAAAAAAAAGGGTTTGTCTAGCCTGTCCAAAAAAAGCGGGGAATGCACATTTGCTTGAAACAGTTCCCAAGTAATAGTTTTACGTCTTTGTGCGCGCATAGAGCCTTTGATTAGACCTCGACGAAAATCCGATTGTTGTGAATAATGGGTCAAATTCACTTTCTTTGCTTGCTTAGGACTCTTAGTATATTTTGTATTAATATACGTAGAGGTATTTGGCTTTGGCTGGTTATCAGTAAAAATAACTACATGTTTGAACTTTCTTGAACGAATTGCCCCTGCTACAGTTTCGCCCCTGTTTTTCTTTTTTTGTCCTAAATCGGTAATTGAGTTGTATGACCAGCGAGGAACTTTTTTACTAATTTCTTTTATTCCAATAGAGTTTTTTCTAATTCTTTGGTCGTTGGGATCCGTTATAACTACATCAAATAAAATTTTTAAAATTAGTATTCGATCTTCTGAATCAATTTTTTCTTGTGTTTGTTCTGGAAATAAAGAACGTACTTTTTTTGTTGAAAATAATTTTATACGAAACCTATCTAGTGTCTGCTCAAATTCGGGATAATTCTTAATAAGAAGAAGACCGTGAATTTTATTTATCCAAAATGTACTGATGTTCTTTTGGCTAGAAGTTTCATTTAGCGTTAGGGGTGAAAAAAAAAAATCGATTCTTCCACGATAAGGTCCATGCAAAAAAGGATCATATTTTTTAGGTAAGTATTCTTGTTTAGTCTTATCATTACACAATTGAGTCCTTTTTTCAAGTCCATTCAGAGTACTATATCCTTTATCTAAAACTTCGATTCTAATCA